TAAGCATCCATGGCTGAATGGTTAAAGCGCCCAACTCATAATTGGCGAATTCGTAGGTTCAATTCCTACTGGATGCACGCCAATAGGACCCTCCAAGAAGTCTATTGGAATTGGCTCTGTATCAATGGAATCTCATCATCCAGAGATAACGAATTGGTGTGGTATATTCATATCATAACATATGAACAGTAAGAACTAGCATTCTTATTGAGACTAGAATAGAACCCATAGGGAAGAAAATGGATTTATGGATGCAATCAAATATGCAGTATTTACATACAAAAGTAGTCGATTATTGGGGAAAAATCAATATACTTTTAATGTCGAATCAGGATCAACTAGGACAGAAATCAAATATTGGGTCGAACTCTTCTTTGGTGTCAAGGTAATAGCTATGAATAGTCATCGACTCCCCGGAAAGGTTAGAAGAGTGGGACCTATTAGGGGACATACAATGCATTACAGACGCATGATCATTACGCTTCAACCGGGTTATTCCATTCCACCTCTTAGAAAGAAAAGAACTTCAATAAAAAAAAAAAATACTTAATAGTATGGCGATACATTTATACAAAACTTATACCCCGAGCACACGCAATGGAGCCGTAGACAGTCAAGTGAAATCCAATCCACGAAATCGTTTGATCTATGGACGGCATCGGTGTGGTAAAGGTCGTAATGCCAGAGGAATCATTACTGCAGGGCATAGAGGGGGAGGTCATAAGCGTCTCTACCGTAAAATCGATTTTCGACGGAACAAAAACGGCGTATACGGTAGAATCGTAACCATAGAATACGACCCTAATCGAAATGCATCCATTTGTCTCATACACTATGGGGATGGTGAGAAGAGATATATTTTACATCCCAGAGGGGCTAAAATTGGAGATACCATTGGTTCTGGTACAGGGGCTCCTATAAAAATGGGAAATGCCCTACCTTTGAGTGCGGTTTGAACTATTGATTTACGTGATTGGAAGTAACCAATTAGGTTTACGACGAAACCTAGAAATCGATCACTGATCCAACAGGAATCCCTCTATAGGATAGACCTCAACAGAAAACTGAAGAGTAACGACAGCAAGTGATTGAGTTCAATAGTTCCTTGTAAAAAATTATTGACTCTAGAGATATCGTAATATGGAGAAGACATAATTAATTGTTTTAAACAATGACAGAAGGGCCCCTTCTTTCAAAGAGAGAAGGATGAGTTATTCACATTTCATTTGATGGTCAGAGGCGAATTGAAAGCTAAGCAGTGGTAATTCTAAGAATTCCCCTGCGTAGGGTCTCCTACGTTACCCGTAATATGTGGAAGTATCGACGTAATTACATAGAGTCATTCGGTCTGAGTGCTACATGAAAAACATAAGCCAGATGACGGAACGGGAAGACCCAGGATGTAGAAGATCCATCTGTATCGATATCATCATCTACATCCAGAAAGCTGTATGCTTTGGAAGAAGCTTGTACAGTTTGGGAAGGGGTTTCTTTTGATTGAGCAAAAAGAAGAATCTACTTCAACCAAGATACCTTTAGGCACGGCCATACATAATATAGAAATCGCACCTGGAAAGGGTGGACAATTAGCTAGAGCAGCGGGTGCTGTAGCGAGACTTATTGCAAAAGAGGGAAAATCGGCCGCATTAAAATTACCTTCTGGGGAGGTCCATTTGCTAGCCCAAAACTGCTCAGCAACAGTCGGACAAGTGGGCAATGTTGGAGTGAGGCGGAAAGATTTGGGTAGAGCCGGATCGAAACGTTGGCTAGGGAAGCGTCCTGTAGTAAGAGGAGTGGTTATGAACCCTGTAGACCATCCCCATGGGGGTGGCGAGGGGAGAGCCCCAATTGGTAGAAAACAACCCGCAACCCCATGGGGGTATCCCGCACTCGGAAGAAGAACTAGAAAAAGGAAAAAATATAGCGATAATTTGATTCTTCGTCGCCGTAGTAAATAGGAGAACGGTTTCATTTTTTTCATCGTCGATAAAAAAGAAAAAGTTTCCATTTTTTATTTTTTTTTTTAATTATTTAAATGAAAACTTTTTTCTTTTGTTTTTTGAATTGAAATATTAGTAATAATAAGGAGTTATTTACATTGTCCCGCTCATTTAAGAAAAACCCTTTTGTCGCGAATCATTTATTAAAAAAAATAGAGAAGCTTAACGCTAAGGCCGAGAAAGATTCCCTAAAAACTTGGTCGCGGGCATCCACCATTATACCTGCAATGGTCGGATACACCATTTATATCCATAACGGGAAAATTCATTTTCCTATTCCTATAACAGACTATATGGTAGGTCATAAATTGGGAGAGTTTGTACCTACTAGAAGTTTTAATAAAGAGGATGTTAAAAGCAAAAGCGATACTAAATCTCGTCGTTAATAATTAGGAAAATGAATATAGATAATTGTCGTTGATTAGTGAGAGTGAGAGGTCCACTTTATGAAAAAAAAAAAAAAGACGAAGCGATATACGGAAGTGTCGGCTTTGGGTCAATATATTTCGATGTCTGCTAACAAAGTGAGAAGAGTGATTGATCAGATTCGTGGACGTTCCTATGAAGAAACACTTATGATACTAGAACTCATGCCTTATCGAGCATGTTCTCCCATTTTAAAATTAATTTATTCCGCAGCAGCAAATGGTATTCACAATATGAATTTTGACGAAAAAAGTTTAATCATTAGTAAAGCCGAAGTCAATGAGGGGACTACTGTGAAAAAATTAAAACCTCGGGCGAAAGGACGGGGTTACCCGATAAAAAGATCCACTTGTCATATAACTATTGTATTAAGAGATACAGCCTTAAATGAACAATACGAAGAATATATCCGAAAACCATCGGCACTAATGGATTAGATAAATAAAATCAAAATAAACACACCAATATTACATGATATGTATAATATGTTTAGTAGTGAGGAATTATGGGACAAAAAATAAATCCGCTTGGTTTCAGACTTGGTACAACCCAAAATCATCACTCTATTTGGTTTGAAGAACCAAAAAAGTATTGCGAGGGCCTACAAGAAGATCAAAAAATTCGAGACCGCATTAAGAATTATATAGACAATCATAGAGTCTCCCCCCTTACAGATTTAATTTCACGCATACAGATTGAAAAAAGCATCGATTTGGTTCAAGTAATAATCTATCTGGGATTCCCAGAGTTCTTAATAGAAGGTAAACCGCCCGAAATCAAAGCCGCCAAAATGAAAGAGTTAAAGGGAAATGTCGAAAAAGTACGTCACTCCGGAAACCGAGACCTGAAGATTGTTATTAGAAAAATTGGAAATCCTTATAGAGACCCTCAAATTCTTGCCGCCTTTCTAGCCGACCAATTAAAGAACAGAGTTCCATTTCGCAAAGCAATGAAAAAAACTATTGAATTAGCCGAAAAAGACTATGCAAAAGGAATTCAAGTACAAATTGCAGGACGTATTGACGGAAAAGAAATTGCACGTGTGGAATGGCTTAGAAAGGGTAGAGTTTCTCTCCAAACTATTCGCACTCAAATTGATTTTTGTTCCACTACAGTTTTTTCGATTCATGGGGTATTAGGCATAAAAATTTGGGTATTTGCAAATAGGGAATCCTAAAAATCGACCTGTCCTTTCCTCTAAAAATCGACCTGTCCTTTCCCTCGATACTATACAATGATCTATTCAATGATAGAAGAAAAAAAAAGCTTTCGCTCTTTTCAAAAAATGAAGAATTCAATTCGAATTCTATTTTATAGGGTTCAATAAAAATTAGATTAATCATTTGATTTCATTTTTATGCTTAGCCCCAAAAGAACCAAATTCCGAAAAGAACATAGAGGAAAAATGAGAGGAGTAGCCTCTCGAGGCAGTTGTATTTCTTTTGGTAGATATGCTCTTCAAGCACTTGAACCCGCTTGGATCACATCTCGACAAATAGAAGCGGGTCGGCGAGCAATGACAAGAAACGTACGCCGCGGCGGAAAAATTTGGGTGCGTGTATTTCCCGACAAACCGGTTACAGTAAGATCGGCAGAAACCCGTATGGGTTCGGGGAAAGGATCCCCCGAATATTGGGTAGCTGTCGTTAAACCGGGTAGAATACTTTATGAGATGGGCGGGGTGGCCGAAAATATAGCCAGAAAGGCTATTGAAATAGCTGGATCAAAAATCCCTATACGAACTCAATTCATTAGTAGGGATAGGGATGTAGAACCAAAAGAAGAAAGCTTTAGGAAAGTGAATAGCTATAAACAAGATATCCCTATAGAGGGGGAGGATTCAAATGAACAACGAACTACAAAATAAGATTCAAATAAACACCCAACTACAAAATAAGATTCAAATAGACACCCAACTACAAAATAAGATTCCCGGAGAGGGAAGGAGGAGAAAAATGGACACCCAACTACAAAATAAGATTCCCGGAGAGGGAAGGAGGAGAAAAATGGACAACGAACTACAAAATAAGATTCAAATAGACACCCAACTATCAAAAACAAGAGATTCCCGGAGAGGGAAGGAGGAGAAAAATGGACCGTACGAATAGAAACCCCTGGATTCCTTTTTGGGTATACACGTCGCGTGCTTATTTTCGTAAAGCCGCGGCGTATATCCGAGAGGTTCTACCGATTGTAAAACAGAAGCTAAATGTGATCTTTGCCCCTCTTAAAGTCTTCTTTTCACCCCTTGTCAACTTTATTGAGGATATAAAATATGATTATGTTTTCCCTTTTCTACGACGATATATCCATCATATCATAGTGTCCTTGATGATCTCTATCCTAGTGGTAATATGTTACTTTTTGGTAAAAGTGCTCATTTTCTTACAGGACGACCTTATTCTAGCTTATAAAGCTATAAAGGACACAATAGATGACATAGAGAGGTGGATAAAGGGCAAATAGGCATATTCTGTAAGTATTAATAGAGAGCTTTCAGAAAGCTTTCTTTGGAAAAATATTTTTTTTTTTACTTGGACTTTACCCCTCTCGTTGAAAGGGTAAAGTCCAACTCGTTGAAAAAGCGGAAAAGTGATATGATTCAAGCTCAGACCCATTTGAATGTGGCGGACAACAGCGGTGCTCGGGAATTGATGTGTATTCGAATCATAGGAACTAGTAATCGACGATATGCTCATATCGGGGACGTTATTGTTGCTGTGATTAAGAAAGCAGCGCCGAAAATGTCTCTAGAAAGATCCGAAGTGATCAGAGCTGTAATTGTCCGTACCTGTAAAGAACTCAAACGTGATGACGGTGTAATAATACGATATGATGATAATGCTGCCGTTGTCATTGATCAAAAAGGAAATCCAAGGGGAACTCGCGTTTTTGGTGCAATCACCTACGAATTGAGACAGTTTAATTTCACAAAAATAATTTCACTAGCGCCTGAAGTGTTATAAGAAGCTTTTAAAAAGGAAACTGTGATATAGTATAGCGTATTGAAATAAAAAAGATTCAACAGTAAAGATTCACCAGTATAGTAGATTGCGGCTCGGGCATATACCCTTCAAAAATAACAAAAGGAACATGTTGATTATATCCTAAATCAAAATTCGGAGGAATTTTCGTTTATCATGAGCAAGGACACTATTTCTGACATATTGACCTGTATACGCAATGCCGACATGGCTAAAAAAGAGACGGTTCGAATAGGATTTACTAAGATCGCCGAAAAGATAGTTCAAATACTTTTACGAGAGGGGTTTATCAAAAACACAAGGGAACATCGGGAAAACAACAAATCCTTTTTGGTTTTAACCCTACGCCATAAAAGGAATTGGAGGAGAAACTATAGAATTCTTTTCAATTTAAAACGAGTCAGTCGACCCGGTCTACGAATCTATTCTAACTATCAAAAAATTCCTAGGATTTTGGGCGGGATGGGGATTGTAATTCTTTCTACTTCTCGAGGTATAATAACAGACCGAGAAGCTCGGTTAGAAAGAGTGGGTGGAGAGATTTTGTGTTATATATGGTAACCTCTATGATACACAAGGCGCAATAAATATAAATAACTTTTTTCTCTGCTAAAAAAAAAGACTTTTTAAAAAGACTTTTCGATGTTCAGAGGGTGCGGATGATGCAATTAATATGACTAAAAAGGGTATATCTCTGAAGGTGGAATTACTAATACGTTTCCCAACGCGAAGTTTCGGGTCCGTTTACTTCAGGTCCGACAGGGATTCGCTTTTAGCTTCTCTTTCAGGAAGGATATGACAGAAATCTCTATATAGATACAGCTATAGCACGCGAAGATAGAGTAAAAGTTGAAATAAGTCGTTACGGCTCAGGCTGGGGGGTCTAATTTCTAGATTCGCCAGAACGGATTCGGATGAGTAAGGGGGCTTTTGAACTTGAGCACTCCCTTCGTGGGGATTCCATTTTAGACTCCAAATTTCAAGAAACTTATTTTCTTCCAATTTCAAGAAGTCGATTCGAAGTTAAGGAATAAGAACTATGAAAACAGGGGCCTCCATTCGTAAAATTTGTGTAAAATGCCGACTGATACGTAGGAAGGGTCGAATTCGAGTAATTTGTTCTAATCCGAGACATAAGCAAAGACAGGGATAATCTTTCTAAAAAAAACTAAAAAATATGTTTTAACATGAGATGGATATATCCATATCTCTCTAACTTCTATTTAGAAGACGATAAAATAGGAAGACGAAAAAATATGGCAAAACCTATACGAAAAAAATATAGTTCTAGTTTACGTAGAAATAGGCGCGTTCGTTTGCGTAAGAATATACGTAAAATAGCAAAAGGAATTATTCACGTTCAAGCAAGTTTCAGCAATACAATTGTTACTATTACAGATCTAGGGGGTCGCGTGGTTACTGGGGCCTCCGCCGGCGCTTGTGGATTCAAAGCTAGAAGAAGGGGGACACCCTTTGCGGCCCAAACCACAACGGAAGAGGCTATTAAGCCATTGGTGGATCAAGGTATGCAACGAGCGAGTGTCCTGATAAAAGGCATGGGGCCTGGAAGAGATGCAGCATTACGAGCTATTTCTAGAAGTGGTGTACAATTAAGCTTTATACGGGATATAACCCCTGTTCCACATAACGGCTGTAGACCCCCTAAAAAAAGGCGTACATAGACAAAAAGAAAAACAAAATTCAAGAGAAAGAAATGATTCAATGATCTTATCAAACAATATTACTATGATTCGAGAAAAAGTAAGAGCCTCTACTCAGACATCCCTGTGGAAATGTGTTGAATCAAGAGCAGACGGAAAGCGTCTTTATTACGGCCGCTTTATTCTCTCTCCACTTAAGAAGGGTCAAGCAGATATAATAGGCATTGCGATGCGAAGAGCTTTGCTTGGAGAACTAGAAGGAACATGTATTACACATGCAAAATTTGGGAAAATACCACACGAGTATACTACTCTAGTAGGTATTCAAGAATCGGTATATGAAATTTTAATGAATTTGAAAGAAATTGTACTAAGAAGTAATCTCTATGGAACTCGCGATGCGTCTATTTGTGTCAGGGGTCCCCGAGA